ATACTGAGTAGTCGTGGAGCGATTAGATATATCTTTTCGCTCATATAAGACTAGCCTACTATATACATATACACGTTTTTCTTCGATAAAGTAAACTAATTATTCGTATCGTATCTTGGATTTCATCAGATTCTGATTTTTTTTTAGAAACATCTATAAAAGAAAGTTGTTTTCTAACCATTATGTTTTTTTCTAACCATTATATAGATTCCATAGATCCAGTTGGATCTCACTCTGTTAAACAACCCTTTTTTTTATGAATCTCATTTTTTGTAAACTCTTTTCTTTCTTACTTTTCTTTTTATTTCGTGTAATCCCACATTGATACAATCAATCTAAAAGGGCGAATTCATTAGTCTCAATCATTGCATAGAAAGAAAAACCTTTGATTGATCTAAGTTCATGTAATTTATTCTTTATTATTCTTTTGGTCAATCGTTGAATTGAATAAAGTCGACTGAAATGAGAATCACTGCATGGAACCCCCTTCTTTATTTTTATTTTTTTAGTTTTAGCATCGTAAAAAAATAAAGAATTCTCCTTCAGATTATGACTCCTAAGATTGGAATTGAATGAACAAAAGAATCAAGACAATATCAAGAGAATATTTATTGGAAGGAGATAGAAACAGGGCAAACACATTTTAGGAAAAAGATCTCTTCGATCTCTCCTCCCCCCTTTTTTTACTTTGACAATCCGCCAATATCGTATCCTTTTGATTCTTCCTCTAGATCGTATAGACCCCTTTTTTTTTCTATTTATGTGTGTATTTATATCCATATTAAGTAAATTATCTTGAGAACGGCATGGATTGCCTTGCACTACGTTAAAAAATAAAGACGATTTAGAAACTTAGTCAATGGTGCCCCTCCATGGATTCGCCTATATAAGCCGCAGCTAACGTTGCAAAAATAAGAGCTTGAATACCGCTTGTAAATAATCCAAGGAGCATAACAGGTATAGGAACCACTGAAGGTACTAAAGAAATAAGAACAACAACTACCAATTCGTCTGCTAATATATTTCCAAAAAGTCGAAAGCTAAGCGATAAAGGTTTTGTGAAATCTTCTAAAATATTAATGGGTAAAAGAATTGGAGTTGGTTGAATGTATTTAACGAAATAACCTAATCCTTTTTTGCTAAGGCCCGCATAAAAATATGCAATTGACGTAAGTAAAGCTAAAGCAACAGTAGTATTTATATCATTTGTGGGTGCGGCTAACTCTCCATGAGGTAACTGTATGATTTTCCAAGGTAAAAGCGCCCCTGACCAATTCGAAACAAAAATAAATAGAAACATAGTTCCAATAAAAGGAACCCATGGACCATATTCCTCTCCAATTTGAGTTTTGCTCACATCTCGAATAAATTCAAGGACATATTCGAAGAAATTCTGACTGTCACTAGGGATGGTTTGTGGATTCCGAACAGCTACAATGGCGGAACCTAATAAGATAGCAATTACAACCCAAGAAGTAATAAGTACTTGGGCATGAACTTGGAAACCCCCGAGTTTCAAATAAAAATGCTGGCCTACTTCTACGCCAGATATATCATATAAGCCTTTTAATGTGTTGATGGAAGATGATAAAACATTCATATTGTCCTCTGAAAACTTTACAAGAAATTATTTTGATTCAACCCCTTTTTTCCTTTAGGCTTGCCCACTAGAATTGTATATTTTGGATACAAACGAGTCACATAATATCCCTAAATTCTTTTTATTTCTTTTGCACGATTCAGGAATCGTAATCGATTCCATCAATTTATCAGTCTATGGAATTTTCAAAAGAACTTTTTTATCTTATATGTTATTATAAATTAAGGATTTTGTATATAGTTAGAACGACCTTCACAAATTGCAAATACTAATTTGTTAAGAATGAATTGGACTGAAAGTATACTCTCATCATTTGCAGGAATGAAAAGATCTGCGAGATCGGGGTCACAATTTGTATCAACTAAACAAATTGTCGGAATTCCCATAGTGATACATTCCCGAAGAGCCGTATAGTCTTTTTGCTGATCAAGGATTATTACAATATCTGGTAACCTCGTCATATATTTGATTCCGCCCAGATATTTTTGCAAGCGAGATAACTGTTTGTTTAATCGAGACACATCTCTTTTCGGAAGGCGAGTGAGTTTCCCTGTCTTTTGGTACATTGTTAAGTCCCTGAACTTTTGAAGTCTCGTTTGTGTAGTGGACCAATTCGTTAAAATACCGCCGCGCCACTTTTTATTAACATAATGACACCGAGCCCTTATTGCAGCCCGCGCTACCAAATCCGCTGTTCTTTTTTTGGTACAAACAATTAATAATTCATTTCTAGTACTTGCTGCATGAAAAAGTAAATTACAAGCTGCTGATAAAAAACGAGCAGTTTGAGTAAGATCTGTCAAATGATTACCTTTAATATTTCTAGAGATATAAGGTGCCATTTTCGGATTCCATTGTTTACTAAGATGACCAATATGAACTCCTGCTTTCAGCATCTCTTCCAAATTAATATTCCAATATCTTCTTTTCATTTCTCCCTCCACTTCCTCTCTTTTTTTTCATTGAAAAAAAAAAGAGAATACCCTGAAATAAATAACTGTTCCGACGGAACCTTATCTTTTCCTCTTTTCTCGAAGATTGGGTATTGATACATGACCCAAGGGATTTATTCCTTTCTATTCTTTATTATCTTTTTTTATTTATTTCCTTATTATTATATAAATAGAAAAAATCACATTACCAAATCGGGTGTAAATGGAACAAATCAAAGAACCACCCATAGTTATATAGTTAAAAGTATGAATCCACTCTTAGGAATCATTAAATCCTATAAATTCTTGTTCTGATGTATCATATCTTTTTTTTGAAATGCAACTCTCTGTGGTGGAACAAAATATCTCCCATTCCCCCCTCGAATAAATTCTTGTTTTTGGTTTTGAATCTTAAAGGAATGTCCGTATGTTGCCTTGAGCGGTGCATTAATCCTTTAAATCCAGTACCAATAGGTAGCATACTGCCTAGAACAACGTTTTCTTTCAGGCCTTTCAACCAATCGATACGTCCGCGGAGAGCTGCTTTTGATAAAACACGAGCAGTTTCTTGAAAACTTGCCTCGGAGATGAAACTTTGAGTATTCAGAGATGCTCTCGTCATTCCCAAGAGCCTAGCTCGGTAACAGATCACTTCTTCCAAAGCCCGCCCCGTGCGTTCCGCTCGCAACAACCCAATGAGTTCTCCGGGTGAAAAAACATTCGACATTCCATCTTCCGAAACGGACACTCTGGATGTTATTTGACGTACAATCATTTCTATATGCTTATTATGGATCTGCACCCCTTGGGATCGATAAATCTTTTGGATGTTATTAACCAAAGAGATACGACTTTGTGCTATAGTTAGCTCAGCACCAATCAAGAATCCCCAAGGAATTCCAAGAATTCTTGTTCTACACGCGTTCCAACCCTCAATTCTCTTTTCTAGGTTTATTGATATTGAATCAATTGAGCGTACTTCGAACATTCGTTCCACTTTTGGAAGACCCTGCGTTATATCATTACCTGTCGACTTTTCATACCAAAATGAAAAAAAAGGATCTCCTTGGGAAAGGATTTCTCCCAAATTCTGATGAATCCTTGCTTCGGGAGTAGCCAAATAAGGCTTAGCTGATCTTAGTACTATAGACTCAACGTGAACAATTATAACTTGACCCGATTTTAGGCGTGGTGCGCTTTTGGCCATACATACATTTTGCCAAATAAACTGTCCTAGGTTAATTATTGTGAATGTTTCTTCGCAAAAATTATGATGATAATTATGATGGAGAAAATACCAATTCAATTTGAATGGATTCAAAACACTGTTAATGCACGAATCGGGATTCAAAATTCTCTTGTTCTCCTCCATTAAATAATATTTAAGTACTTGAAAAGTCTTTTTTAAATTGTCAAGTTTCAAATATTGATTTACCGAGATCTGATTATGAGTTAGTAAATAATAGTAGACTGAATCAAAATTTGCAATTTCCAGCGCTGTTCCTAAAGGACCCGTCGAATTCCTAATTGGGATTCTAGCCTCTCTTTTAGTTAATTCCTTTATGACATTCTGATATTTTACATCGTTGAATGGATCCACTTGAAAACAATTAGATGGTGACAAAAAAATGAAAGATTGACATTTTTGATTTGTATTTCTATTCAACAACGTACTTCTAGTTACTTGATTTTGTTTAAGTGATTCTTGAATCTTTGCCTTGGAATAAATGGAAAAAAATGAATTAATATTGGCATGATCTAACCCAATATGGGAGATCCATCCTAAACCTAATGAATCGTTCCGTTTTCTGTTGATATTGGAAATACGGAATTCCGCTAAGTTTAAGTGGATTTTTAGGAAATCACGAATCAGACCATTTGTACTTATTTCAAGAAAAGAAGCATGAGCCTCTTCGATAGAAGAATTTTTTTTGTCTTCATCCCAATTCAAGACTAAACAAGTACGAACTACTTGAATACTTGTGTCATAAATTTCCCGAATCGATTTCCCATTTCCATAAAAAATATAATTGACAACTTGAAGTTTCAAATTTTCCTTTTCCCGCAATAGATCCGGGGGGAAAAGTGTTTCGAAATTTATATCATATGTTATTTTTTTTTTATATAGGATTACTGGCCGAACCAAAAGAAAATACTTTTTCTTGGTAAGTGTAATGCATTGAGCATAAGTCCAATTTTTTTTTTTTTTTTTTGATTTCTTAGAATTCGTTTTTACCGTTCCTGGTGGTATTAAGATACCACTGGATCGCGATATGTTATCTGTCTGCCCCGGAAAATGGAGATCTCCAGAAAGAATTTGAAGTTCCATTTTTTTTTTTTTTCTCTCTATTCGTACCAATCCGCTTACCCGACTTCTTATATTTAACGTGATTTGTGTATCTATTCCAATAATACTATTATTACGTACCATTAAGGAAGAAGATTTGGGTAAAATATACGCTTCCTCCGGAATGAAAAAAAAGCCTTGGTATTGAAGATGCTTGAAATAAGCAAAAATACTATTTTTACCCAAAATACCATTTATAGGTATTTCAATCGAGATATCAGAAGGGGATATTCCTTCTTTCTCTTGTTCTTGAATCGATTGGAATGGTATGATAAATCGATTTCTGCGTCTCTTTGCCAATAAATGAAAATTTTCGTGGAGAATTGCAGGATATATGAGATTACAATGACCAGTACTTTGGATTTGATTAAGTTCTGAATAATCATAAATCTCACTTTTTTTTTTACTCGAAAGATCTGAACTCAATAATTTGTATTGAACTTGATCATTATTTTCTGAATTTACTGAGAAGTTCGAAATATATCTCTTTTCGACAGAAAGAGAATGTGTGTTCATTTGATCTTGATCCTTGTGTAGCGAAAATGGGACTGTACTGGAGCTGCCCGAACCCCCCGATAATATCCATAAATGACTTGTTTTTGTTAAACAATGGGCATTGCTAGATCTAGATTCAGATCTATGGTATACGCCGGTATTCCAGTGCATTTCTCCTTCTGAATGGGAATAAACATATTTTCGAATTCTATCTGTAAAATTAAAGGGCGATGTTCCCCCGTGAACTTCAGCAATCACTTGTTCTGATTGCACATATTGATCATTTTGAACGAAAAGAATACTTTTTGATGGAATAGTCACGTTATGGAGAATATCTTCACTCTCAATAGTTACATACAAGTCTATAGAACAGAGAAAAGCCGGATGCCCATAACGTGTACGTGTGGGATGAACTAAATCCTCATTAAATTGGATTTTTCCATTAGAGGGGGCTCGCACATGGGATGGAGAACCCCCTCCTGTGAATACTCCACCGGTATGAAACGTTCTTAATGTTAGTTGAGTACCCGGTTCCCCAATAGATTGACCCGCAAGAATACCTACAGCTTCTCCCAATTCTACCAAGTCGCCATGAGTAGTACTCCGTCCGTAACATAATCGACATATCCAAGACGGACTCTTACAAGTAAAAGGAGTTCGAATAGATATTGGTTGTGTTCGAAAGGTTATGAATCGATTGATAAGTCCAACCCCAAGATCTTGATTTCGAACGGCAATGCATCGTGAACCAATATATAGATTGTCTGATAATACACGGCCAATTAATGTCTGAATGAAAATCCCTTCTGGCATCATTCCATTTCGAGGACTCACAGGGGTCCCTCGGGTAGTGCCACAATCTGTTCCACGTACAACAATGTGTTGAACTACTTCAACAAGTCTGCGTGTAAGATATCCAGCATCTGCTGTTCGTACAGCAGTATCTACAACTCCTTTTCGGGCTCCATAACAAGAAATAATATATTCTGTTAAAGACAATCCTTCGCGTAAATTGTTTTGAATGGCTAAGTCAATCATTTGTCCTTGTGCATCCAAGATTAATCCTCTCATGCCTACTAATTGGTGTACTTGGAATGCATTTCCTCTAGCGCCCGAAAAAGACATTATATAGACTGGATTAAAGGGTTCGGTCATCCTAAAATTAGGATTCATTTCTTGTCGCAAGTATTCACTTATAGCATACCATATCTCAATGGATTGCCGTAATTTTTCTATTGTGTGTACATTTCCATAATGATGGTGTTCTGCCAAAATGAAACTTTCTTGTTCAGCATCTTGGATTAGCCCTTTCTTAGAAGGTACTGATAAAAGATCATCAATTCCTAATGAAATGGATGTAGCAGTAGCTTGTTGAAAACCCAGAGTCTTTATTTGATCCAGGATGTATGATGTATACGCCATTCCGAAGTGATCTATTAATCTGCTAATAAGTCGTTTAATGGCAGTTCCATCTATAACTTTATTGTCAAAACCAATATTGGCCCGTTCAGCCATAACGAAAAACCTCCATATTGAGTAGGGTTGAACAATGAATTTTTCCTTTTCTCGATTTCGATTCGCGTAGAAATTCTATGGTCCTAGTTGAACCAAAGGGATCTGAATCCCCCCGGGTGTTATAGAATTTCTTAGCTGAGATCTCTATCTTAGCTGAGATCTCTATGATTAGATTGGGGATCCTCTGAGCTGACTTGACAAAACCCTTGTATAGCTTCTTCGATTTGTCGATAAAAAGAAATATTACCAACGGTGGTTCGGATGTATATACAAAGATTTTGTTTTTTTAGACTTCTTACTATTAGATAGTGTGTATAAATCTCATGATAGGTACCTAAAGATTCATAGTAACCCTTGATGGGAATTTCTCTTGAAGCCATAAAGGGTCGATCTAGTTGCCACCGGAGCCATAAAGGACTATCTAAATTGATTCTTTTGTGGCGATAAGCTACAATTGCATCATAGGAATTAGAAAAAAAGGGTTCTTTCATATATTTATCCCTATTATAGTCAATTCTTTCATTTTTCGAATTTCGGCGATTAGCTGGATTATACTTATTTGCACAAATACCCTGGTGATTCCCGCTTGTTAATACATAGAGTCCAATAAGCATATCTTGAGTTGGTACACAAATGGGATCCCCAATAGCAGGAGACAAGAGATTCATATGAGAAAACATAAGTAAACGAGCCTCCGTTTGAGCCTCCAATGATAAAGGTACATGAATAGCCATTTGATCCCCATCAAAATCTGCATTGAATCCCTTACAAACTAATGGATGTAAACAAATAACACGTCCTTCCATTAAAATGGGCTGGAATGCCTGTATGCCTAATCTATGCAGAGTAGGCGCTCTATTCAGCAATACAGGATACCCTTGCATAACTTCCTTAAGTATTTTCCATACAATTGGATCTTTTTCCCGAATTTTGCTCTTAGCAACTTTTATGCTCGAAGCAATATCTTGCCTAATTAGACCACGAATTACAAATGCCTGGAAAAGCTCTATTGCTATTTCGTAAGGCAATCCACATTGATGTAATGAAAGTGTGGGACCTACGACAATGACAGAACGCCCCGAATAATCAACCCGTTTGCCAAGCAAAGTGTGACGAAATCTTCCCTCTTTGCCTTGAATTACGTCTGAAAACGACCTGTAAATCTTATTATGACCGTCTCTCATTGGTTCCCCACGGATTCCATTATCAAGAAGTGTATCTACAGCTTCTTGTAGCAATTTCTTCTGAACCATTACTACATCTCCTGACGAAGATTCACTTTTTGTTAATAGATACGTAAGAGTCTTGTTCCGATCGATAATTCTTTTATAGAGTTCATTAATCTCTGAACTTATTAGTTTACCTCCATCTATCTGAATGATCGGTCTCAAGTCGGGAGGAAGAACGGGTAATAGGCATAAAACCATCCATTCTGGTTCTATATTTGTTCGAAGAAAATGTTTAGCTAATTCCACGCGTCTAACCAAAAAATCCTTTCTTCTTCTAACTTTTAGATCTTGCCATTCATTCCCCGTAGACCCCATTTCTCCTAATTCTTTCCATTCTACCGATGAAGAGTCTATAATAATTTGCAAATCCAGATCGGCTAATTGTTCTCGGATAGCACCGGCTCCAGTAGAGATTTCTCGATTTCTAAATGTATCGAACCCTTGGGTAGTAAAAAAAAGTGGAATACTGTATTTCCAAGATTGTATTTCATTTGCGAATGAACCTCGCAATCGTAAGAAAGTCGGTTTTTTCGATATAGGCCTAACAAAAGAAAAATTGAAGTATACTAGGCTTTCCAATTGTTTAAGAGGTTTATCTAAAAGATTCGCGATATAACTAGGAAGCCGTTTCAAATACCAAATATGAGTTACTGGGCATACCAGTTTGATGTAACCCATTTGATATCTTCGTATTCGAGAATCAACAAATTGGACCCCACATTGTTGACAAAATTCAGGTTTTTCTTTTTCATCTCTAATTACTCGAGAATCTCCACAAGCACAAATTCCACTTTTTATAGGCCCAAAAATTCTTTCACAAAATAATCCACCCTTTTCGGGTTTTTTGGTTTTGTAATATAAAGTAGAGGCTTTTGTCACCTCTCCAACAATCTCTCCATTAGGTAGGGTTTTATTGGCCCAAGCACTTATTTGTTGAGGCGAAACTAATCCAATTCGGAGTTGTTGATGTTTATACCGATCAATCATAGAAAAAAATTCCTCTTTATTTTCTTTTTATTCTGATTAAACTACCTTGCTAGTAATCTGGAAGTTCTTCTCAGATATAAGGAAATGTTTCAGTTCCAGAGACAAAGATCGTAGTTCTCGAACGAGTAATCGAAAAGATTCTGGAGCATCTTCCGCTTTAGGTTTAGGTATTATTCTTCCACTAATTGTAGTACCAAGCACTTCTTGACGAGTTGTAATATGATCAGATTTAATAGTAAGCATCTCTTGTAAAATATGAGAAACACCAAATCCCTCTAGAGCCCAAACTTCCATTTCTCCTACCCGCTGTCCCCCTTTCTTGGACCTTCCTTTAAGGGGTTGTTGTGTAACAAGTGAATAAGGTCCACTGGAACGTGCATGTATTTTATCAGCAACTTGATGAATTAATTTCAAGATATAAGGCCTTCCTATTAGAATAGGTTGTTCAAAAGAATCTCCCGTTCTTCCATCAAATATTCGACTTTTTCCCGGATATTCGGGTTCAAATACCCACGGATTTGATGTTTGCTTACTGGCTTCATATAATTCAGAAAACGCTAGTTTTCTCGAAGCCTCTTGCTCATATCTCTCATCCAAAGGTGCTATTCGATAATGTCTATCAAGCAAACTTCCTGCTAACCCGAGTGAGCATTCAAATATCTGTCCTACATTCATTCGGGAAGGTACTCCTAACGGGTTGAAGACCATATCAACAGACCCTCCATCTTGCAAATAAGGCATATCTTGTCTAGGCAAAATTAAGGAAATGACGCCCTTATTTCCATGTCTTCCAGCTACTTTATCCCCTACTTTGATTTCACGTTTCTGTAAAATATATACCCGAATAGTTTCTCCCTCCTTTTTCTGGATCCATCTCACATCAATAACTCGACCCCTACCACCTATAGGTAGTTTTAGACAAGTTTCCTTTGAAGTAGATACCTGAAAGCCAAATATAGCTTCTAATAATCTATATTCTGGGGAATACGACGCCATTTGAGGCGTTAATTTACCTACTAAAATATCGCCTGTCTCCACCCAAGATCCCAGCATCACAATTCCATTTTTGTCTAAATTTCGGAGTAAATGGGCTTCTAGATACGGTATTTCGTTAGTGATTTTTTCAGAGCCTTCGCTTGTCACATGAGTCTGAATTTCATATTTCCGTATGGAAAAAGAAGTCAAAATATCTTCATATACCAGACGCTCACTAATGAGTACTGCATCTTCAAAATTGTAACCTTCCCACGGCATATATGCTACTAATATATTTTTTCCCAAGGCGAGTTCGCCACCAACTGTAGAGGCACCATCCGCTAAAACTTGTCCCTTTTTAAGGAATTTACCTGGCTGAACCTGAGTTTTTTGATGCATACAAGTATTTTTGTTGGAACGTTGATACACAACTAACGGAATCGAGAAAGTATATCTATTTCTCGATAAAAGAATCTTGTCAATATCGGTAGAAATTATCTTTCCCGCGTGTTCGGCTATAGCGGTAACCCCTGAATCTCGAGCCACTTGGCGTTCCAATCCAGTTCCTACAATGCACTTCTCGGACCGAACAAGCGGAACTGCTTGACGTTGCATATTCGAACTCATTAAAGCCCGAGTTGCATCATTATGCTCAATAAAAGGAATGAGGCAAACTCCAATCGAAAAATATTGGAAGGGAGAAAAACTTCGAAGATGCACCTGCTCCCATGCAATAGTCAGAAATTCTTGACGGTGTTGAACTGAAACAACCTGTTCTTCCCGAGCACCTCCATTCACCGCCAAATAATTTCCTGTCGTTATCATATAGTATTCATCTATAGTTGATGATAAAGAAAGCATCCGCGCTTTTGTTGATCCCTCACTGATTTCAAAAAATGGGCTTTCTAAAGACCCCCAATGACCAATCTTGGCATGAATCGTTAACGATCCGATAAGTCCAGCATTGATTCCTTCAGACGTGTCAATTGGGCAAATACGCCCATAGTGACTAGGATGGATATTTCGCATCCCAAAATTAGCGGTTCGCGTTGTCAATCCTCCGGGGCCCAAAAAACTCAATCTTCTCACATGAAATATTTGAGACAGTGGATTAGTTTGATCCAAAACTTGAGATAATGGGTGTAATCCAAAAAAGGATTCATAAGTGGTTGTTAATGGAATTGAAGTTAACAAATTTTTAGGGGTTGCTTTAAATTTCTGTGCAATTGCTTCAGAAAGAGTTCGTTTAACCACATTTTCTAAACGAACCAGAGCCAATCCGAATTGATCTTGTAATAGATCCGCTACCGAACGAATACGTTTATTTTTTAAATGATTCATGTCGCTAGGCCTATGCATTCCTAATAATGTCATTTCAATCAAATGATCCGCAGCTGCCAAGATATCTCGCGGTAACAAAAAAGTATTGTTATGAGGTATATGAAGATTTAGTCTCTGGTTCATATTTAGTCGACCAATCCTTCCTAATTCACATTTGTACTTAAAAAATTTCTTTTGTAATTCTTTGCATAAGGATTCAAAACATACTGGCTCTTCACAAGTAAATTGTAGATAAAACTCTAAAATAGCATTTTCTTTTGACCCCATTTTTTCTTTCTCCGTATCATTAAGGAAAGCCAAGAAAAATTCAGGGTAACACACATTCTCTAGAATTTCTTTTAGATTCAACCCCATAGCTGATGATAGAACTAGAATAGATATTTTCTGTTTCCTACTCACACGAACCCACATTCTCCTTTTTCTATCAATCTGTAATTCTACTCTTCCTCCCCAATCTGATATTATTGTGCCAACATAGACCAAAATTCCTTTATAGTCCAATTCTGCCCGGTAATAAATACCGGGGCTTCGCAATATTTGATTAATCACAATTCTGTATATTCCATTTACTATAGAGGTTCCCAGGGAATTCATTAGAGGAATGTTTCCAATAAAAATCGTTTGTTCTTGCATATCCCTACTGCCTTTACAAATTAATCCTGCGGATACATAGAATTCAGAAGAATATGTAAGTGATTCGTATACAGCATCTCTTTCTTTTATCAAAGGTTCTACTAATTGATATGTTTCCCCAAATAATTGAAATTCAATTTCTTGATTTATATCTTCTATTTTTGGAAACTTAGAAAGTTCTTCTCTTAAGCCCTGATCAATGAACCTACAAAATCCTTCAAATTGTACCTCATTAAATCCAGGTATTACAGCCAACCCCTCATTTTCATTTCTAACCATTTTTAATTTGCCATTTGTTGACAAAAGAATTCCATTATTCCGTCCTTTTTCATTCCATTATCCGGCAATAATGAAATTTCGATTTACGTAATCACTGAAAAGTTGATCTAATCCATAGTTGAATAGGCAATGTATGAAATATGTATGAACAGGTGAATAAAGAGAATTCTAGACTCAAATTGGAATTTCCAACAAATACAACTAGAAAGCAATTGCAAAACTCCACTTAACTTATCTTATTAAGTTAGACTTATGAAGTTTTGTATAGAATAACAAAAGAAAAGGGAATTCCATTTCTACCATTATTATGTTACATGTTTTATATATTCCAATTCCAATAGGATTTGATAACAGTAAAATAAATGATCCCGATTTTATCTCTTCGATAAGATAAAGACCCAATAATAAGAAACAATATAAAGTGGATTCTTTATAGCACTTAGCCTTTTTCGTGAATTTCTCTTTTTAGCTTTTTAGTTTTAGTTAAAAAAAAAAAGGTCCGCGCAGAAGAGATATTTTTTTATCTATTTTGGATTTTCTATTTTTTATTTTTATAGAGGTCGTTATAATACGATTGAAGCGCGGAAAAGGGCTTTATGAAACCACAGATAGAAAGATAGTTATTTCTATATATTATATGTCTCCCCTGTTATTGCAGTTCGATTCTGGACAGCGGATGTCGTGTTCTGGCAAAACCCATAGAATCCATTTTCTATTTCAATTTTCATTGAATAGAAATCTAAGATTTACCATTAGATATTCGCATAAGAATTTCTGTTCTGGGGTTGACAAATATATCTATCTTCTATTACAATATTTCTTAAACGGAGAAGGATTTATTGATTGGAAAGAATCAATACTGAATAGTTACATATTCATTTTACCTTATTATTAAGATTATTAAGGAAATGAAACGTTAGATTCAAATCTAAGAATGGCCCGAATTCACAGTCAATAGTTATTGGGCGGCATGGCCGAGTGGTAAGGCGAAGGACTGCAACTCCTCGTTCCCCAGTTCGAATCTTGGGTGTCGCCTGTTCTGATCAACAAAAGACACGAAATGCCTTAGTTGGTTTTGCTGATATAACTGCTGCAATTGCTTCCCAATCAGCACGCGGAGGAAAAAAAGGACCCTTGAGACTGGTCGCTGCCTATTTTTATTTGTGCCTCATCTTTACCGATTCTACCAAAACAAAAATAGTTAAAAAATAGTTAAATAATATAATAAGAACTTCTTAAGATAAATTTGATTTTTTGTATTATTTCATCAATGGCATTAGCCAAAATCCTTTTTTTTTGACTCCACACCGGCGATTCGACTACTATTATTAGTGAACAATAAACAAAGTAAACAATACTGGAAAAAGATTTTCATATTCATAGAGATAGGGGACATAATTCACATGGATATAGTAAGTCTCGCTTGGGCTGCTTTAATGGTAGTCTTTACATTTTCCCTTTCACTCGTAGTATGGGGAAGAAGTGGACTCTAGGGGTACTCCTAATTGAGTTGAGAAATTGAACTCTATCAATTGTTTTAGAGATCATTCTGCAAAGACTTTTCAATTCAATTAATTCAATTTCGAAATTCTTGCAAATTTCGAAATTGAATTAAACAAAATCTTCATTTCGAAATTCTATTGGAGTCGGATTTGGGTTGAATAATCTATTCTATTCAAGAATAGACCAAAAAGACCCCTGATAATAGAATCCTAATCAAACAAATAGTTGAATGATTCCCGTCTTTCATATTTTGAAAGTAAAAGAAATCAAAATGAGGGGAAATTTATTCCAAACAAATTCTTCTTAAATTTTCTATTTCGCTAAACCTACCCTTACCAGAGTTATATATTGACATTCCTCTAGGAATAGAGGACCTAGTAGGAATAGAGGAACCCTTTTTGACTTTTTATTTGTTTGGCTTTTTCTTTTTCAAAGAAAAAAGAAAGTCTTTCCTTTATTCAACTTGAAAATTTCAAGTTATTTAATTCCATTTAAATAAATGGAAATGATTTCCGTGGGGAATCAGATATACATAGTGGTCCTCCAACGAGATAATACACATTCTAAGATATTTTCTTAAAGAAGTCGCATATGTCGTTGCGCGCTTATTACTTAACTTTACTATTTGATTTAGTATTTTTTTGATTTAGTATTTTTGAAATCCTATTTATTTATGCTTTACTTTATTGACTTGACTCATTTCATATCATGATTCAAAGATTCAAAACCGCCGGAGTTTACTAATGCTTTTCCACGAAATCTGAAAAGTTTTTCTAAAACTCCATTCTTTGGATGATTTGATAATCGTTTAATCACTTAAGAATGCTAAAAAAAGATTTCTAGATATATCTAGACTCTTTTTTTAGCATTCTTTGATTATTTCAATAGACTCGAGGATTCCTATTCAAATTTCCTATTGAAATTTGAAATAATCAAAGAATTCCAGGAATTCGAATCGTAAGAGCTAGAAGTACCCCTCGACTATTTGGGAATAAGATTAATTCGAATGAACACAAATCAAATGGATGAGGAAAAGAAATCGAATTGGGACCTTATGTACATTCCATATAGTTCATTAATATTCTAAATATATTAATGAAGATGCCCTTTTCGATTGATTTCTATTAAACCTATATCTTTATAGAGTACAACTTTCTAAACTCGAATAAAAAAAAATAGATAGTATGGGCAGTAAAGAAATATATATTTTTTTCTACCCATCCTATCGAATCTCATAGGATACTGCTGATTCTAGTCCGGACAGCACATTTCAGCTAAAACAAAAATTTTGAATCCTTTTTGTTTCTCTTTTTAATAATGGATATTAATTAAGAAGTAAAATGTTAACTTGCGTTCAAATTAATTACTTTGACTAACAGTTTTTACATATATTATAAGTAAAAAAGCAGTAGGAACTAGAATAAACAGTGCAGTAGCAATAAATGCGAGAATATTGACTTCCATAATCTCATCCTTTTATTTTTCTTTACTTCACAATAACTCGGGATTTAATCCCATAGAGATGATAATTTTTTTGCCTCTAAATTCAATGAGATAAATTCTATCTCAATAATATCGAATCATGATAAATATCATGAATTAAGAATACCTAACCTATCAAATGGATTCCTCGTCGAGAATTGAATAGTATAACATAGAAAGATCGTTTATTCATACAGAATCCAAAAAAGGATTCTTGACCCAATCGAGAATTTCGTTAGTTTATTTTCATTTTTGAATTTTATTTCAAATTGTTTTTGATTCTTTTTTTCTATAAAAAACGACTATTGCCTTCTTTATCCAATCAGTTCACCAAGTATCATCTAACCTCCTTTCCACTTACATTGGTTCCAAACAAATCCAAACAAATAATAGAAGCGAAATGGAGAAAGGGAAGTGAAGTTCTAAACTCCTTATCTAATCTTATTGGAAAAAGGTGTGATAAAGATTAGTAATGGAATAAATAGAATATAGCAAAACGTTAGTGTACAATTTAAATGAGATAGATTATTTCAAATTCAAATTAGTAATTGAGCAAAATCGGAGTCAAAAAAGAAGATTTTTTTCCAATTAAAAAAATTCCAAAGAAATTCGATTCATCTTGCATCGTACAAAGAAAAATTTGATTAGTGTATGTACTATCGGGAAAGAATATGGTACTCGATTCGATTTCATTACGCAGGTTGGGAGAAATCGAAAAAGCCAAACTCGGCGCGGTATCTCTTAAAATCCTGACTATTCTGTCTCGATCCGTCTCCGTCACTATTAGTTAAAATAGTGAACTAAAGTGGAATTCCCCTTTTTATTTCTCCCCTTTTTATTTCTCCCCTTTTTAGAGAAAAAAAATCGAAAGCGTAATTGATAGATTTTTTTGGTTGCATTATTGGATTTGAATCCATCGGGACTGACGGGGCTCGAACCCGCAACTTCCGCCTTGACAGGGCGGTGCTCTGACCAATTGAACTACAATCCCAAGAAACTAAAATATAAAATATATAAAGTGTACAGCAATTCTTATTGGAATTGGAATCGGCCTCGTTATAAGAGAGAGGCGAGTGGTAATATGGATATCCACATGGATATCTACTTTAGTGATAATGACACAAATTACTAGTCATCTTTTCGTTATTTCAAAAAATAAATTGATTGAGAATCAATCTTTCAATGAAAAGATTGAAGGTTTCTTTTTTCTTTCTATCTTTATATTATTCTTTTTCTTAGACTTTCTATTTAGAAATCTTGATATGAATCTAGGTCATTAACCTAGATCAGAATTTGTGGGAAAAAAAGACAAAAAAAGAAAGTAAATAAAATACAATTAAAGATATAACAGAAATTTTGATTTCTGTTTTTTTGTCTTTTTAGTTTTTTGTATCAGGCATTTATAGAAAATAGAATAAAACAGAACAAGAAGATGATTTCATGGCGGATCAGTGAATTATTGGGCCGAGCTGGATTTGAACCAGCGTAGACATATTGCCAACGAATTTACAGTCCGTCCCCATTAACCGCTCGGGCATCGACCCAGGAAGAAGAAATTCCATATTTCTTAATAATCCCTGATCCACTTCCTTTCGTAATACCCCACCCCCAGGGGAACTTGAATCCCCGTTGCCTCCTTGAAAGAGAGATGTCCTAAACCACTAGACGATGGGGGCCATATTTGTGAGCATACTATGCTCATAGTATGAACAGTTTTTTTGAAATTGTCAATATAACGAAATGGTAGGACTACATTGGAAAGATCTTTCCCTCTTTGATGATTCCTCATTTCTTTTCTATTCATGAATGGTTCATTCTAATCACCATTATTCCATTATTCATTCTAATATTCTAATTTATTCTAATTTCAATAGAATTTCATTATTAAAGAATTCTCGAAGGTCTAGAAATTTCTTAAGAAATTCACTAAATTGACTAATTACCTATATTCGCGAATATATATTCACTAATTGAGTTTCTATTCATTAGGTAAATGCAATTTCTCGTTTATGAATGAATTATTATAAGTCTCCTTCATATAAGAATTTGATTCGAATCTATTTCGATTTCTATTTACTTTAGATAGATTTGATTTGGAATCTATTTCTATAGATAGATATTATCTACATGCTGGCTCGTTTAGGAATGGAAGCCCTTTTAACTCAGCGGTAGAGTAACGCCA